GAGAGGCAAGCTAGTCTGAAGGCAAGCAGCATGCAAAGAGTGTCAGGCCGAGCCGTAAGAGTAATGTAGTGGTAGCCGTAGTAGTGCCGGTTGGTAAGAGCAGCTTTAGAGATGTTTGCTATCAGGTAAGAACGAGTCGCGTAAGCAAGCCTTGGTTCAAGCAGTCTCCAAGCTTGTTCGTTAAGCGGTAAGGAAGCGAGAAAGTAATCTTTCGCTCTCAGTCAGGACCGGTAACAGGAGTCGAATGATACCAGCTATTCTGCTTTTAGGTAATAAGACAGGTAGTAAGCAGCATATGTTTGAAGCATATGGCTTTCTTCAGTAAGGTCAGTTCGCGGTAACCATAGAAGAAGAATCCTTGTTTGAACTGGGAGTCTGTCGAGGCAGTAAGCTAGCACAGCCCTGTGTTTAGTAGTCCGATAGCCAAGCATAATAATCAACCTGCGGCCTTTTTTTTTATCGAATAGGAGGGTCGAGAAAGGCTTATTGCACGATCCACCCGCTAAGCTAATAAATGCTGCATAAGAGAGTAGGAGGCGGGCTCCTGCCCCGGAAGGAGGTGCACACCCATGACGGAACATATGCTAAGGCCTTTGGTGGGTAAAGAGAGAAGTCAATGGAGAACTCAAAAGTCCAATGACTTGGATTTCTTCGTACCATTCTGTCATCGATCACTGCTGGATCGGTTGGTGAGTCACCCAAAAGCGTCGAGAAAGGTCCAGAATATCTTTTTATATGATCCGCGGTCTCATTGTTGCTATGCCCTGCATCGTGTTCGTGTGTGTTTATTGAGCTTTCTTCACTTCAGCGCCATGCACTTTGCTTCGCTTTATAGAAGAGAGAGACCGTTGGGGCTTAAGGGGAGTGAAAAAGCAAGCGCAAGCGATAGAAAGGATAGTCCCTCGCGCGAACGCGCGAACTACTATAAATTGGTGAGATCATGAGATTCTTAGTTAAAGAAGGACCAACGACGATCCTATCCTAAAGGATAAGGATAAGAAGGAGTAGGAGGAGCTTTCATTGAAGTAGGGCTTCTTTGAAGATCGAGGAAAAAATAGGACAATTACGCCATTCGGAATAAGTCTTCTACAGAGGGAAACCCTGTTACGAGTAAGCGGAGAGGAAAGATCTCCAGAGATTCCTATCTCATTCCATTCCAGTGGCTCGACCAGTAACCAATGGCGAAAACTCAAAAATCCATGGTTTCCCGGTAGAACCCCATTTCGACCAAGTTCCGGAACTGGAAAAAAGAAGCGGTTTTTCGCACAGCTTGCTCATAGCGCAGGTCCCACTTGTATATCGTATTTGGCCGAAGAAGCATCGGACAGGTTGGAGTTCTTACCTTCTTGGGACTCCATGGACCAAGATCTGCTTTAATTATACATCCATATGATCTACTTTAGTAGATCATATGGATGTATAAAAAGCTTCTTATTTTGAGGAATTGGAAACAAGAACACGGAGTCTCAGTCACTCGGACCGGATTTATTTGTTCTGTTAGGTTCTTAGTAGCAGTCGGCGACCTTTTCTTCTTTCTCTTCGCCATCTCGATCTAAACTTTTCCATGCTTTGATCATCTCCACTCCAACAATAATAACCGGCGGCCTACCCGCTTTCCCTTCTCACGGTCCATTCCTTTTCCACATTATCTTGAAAAGGGCATCCATGTCCCTTTTTCTTTTTATCTTGAACGGGATGTGCGAACCGTTGTTCCAGTATTTTATCAGTAAATTCTCAAGATGCGCTTGGAGCGCTATCTTAAACTGGGGGCTGGCCTGTTCAAGGGAAAACTTGTTTAGGATCTCCGTGACCTTCTTTTCCGGCATGGCCCGCGTACGTGCAACGTGAAGGAGATAGGTCAGGGTTCGATGTATTTCCCTATCCATATCCAGCAGGGCGTCCTGAGGGTGAGGCTCCGGCGGTGCAGGCATGTTAAGATCCGGCAGGGCGCCCTGAGGGTGAGGCTCCACCAGTACTGGTACTGGCATGTTAAGATCCGGCACCCTGTTGTTCATAGCGTAGGCTGCGCGAGTAAAAAGAAAGAAAAGAAAGAAAAGAAAGATCCGGAAAAGCCGGACCGGACCCATTCGGTGACTTTCGCGGTCGCCCTCACTGAACCGACTTGGATCTGAACTACGATGCGGATCAAGTCTTACCGAACTTGAAGAATCTAAACTTGAACCATAATCATCCGAACTATCACTATCATTATCTGAACTTGAACAATAATGAGATGAACCATATCTACCAGCATCACAAGAATGTTGAATAAACATATCTGGCCTAAGATTGTGTTTCATACCGGGCAATGTGGTGAAAATGAGACCTCCATAATCTCGTACATTCAAAATAAACATGGGATTCGGATTCATTCGTGACACAATGCTACGCGACTGATTTAGACCATATATTCGGTTCATATTGAGACCTCCTCAATGGAAATTGTTTGATGTAGTGAGTAATAGGCTCTGGTTGTTCACCGTTCAAGAATTCTTGTTTAGGCAGTTCATATCATCCATACATAGTGTTTTAATCTAAGATTTCAATTCTTCCATGCTTCAGCAGTAGCATATTGTTCCATGGAGCTAAGGTCCAAAATATGGAATAAACAAGTGTTTCCACGACTCTACCACCCGGCCAATTCTGTTCCACTTAATCCCTTTTTCATGGCCACATATCTTTACGGCTAAGGAATGGGAAATCTTTCTCCTGTTACATGAATCAAATGTTTCATTTCATCCGGGAAAAGCCATCTCTTTCTCAACAATGTCTTTGTCATTTGATCCAATAGCGTTCTGTTAGATAGGAAGAGATTTGATAAATACTGATAACTCTCGGATGGAGTATTAGAACGGAAAGATCCATTAGATAATGAACTATTGGTTCTAAGCCATCTCTGGCGATGAATCAACAATTCGAAGTGCTTTTCTTGCGTATTCTTGATGAACCAGCGTTTATATATAGATGTAGGAGGATTTGTTTGGGAAGTAATAAGCCCCTTTGACATCTCTTGATCTGCAAAGAATTCTCGACGTGAAAACACAGAGACAAAGGGCTGATCTTTGAATAGGAAAAAGAATGGATCCGCAGGGTCCCAAATGAATTGGCTTATTCGAAAAAAGCCTTGTTCTTTGGAAGATCTATCTCGTGTCTGGTACTGCATGGTTCCACTCTGCAAGAACTCCGAATCATTCTCTTGAAGCTCATCCTCTTTATGATAAATGATCCGCTTGCCCCGAAATGACCCGGCCCAATAGGGAAATCCCAATTCAGTGGGCCTTTCGATACAATCAAATAGATTGCCACAAGGGCGCCATATTCTAGGAGCCCAAACTATGTGATTGAATAAATCCTCCTCTATCTGTTGCGGGTCGAGGGCCCCTTCCCCTTCTTCAAACTCCGATTCGTATTTTTCATAGAAAAATCTCTGATCAACGATAGAAAAAGATCCATTTTGCATCATATCTAACGGATTCCTTGGTTCGGACCGAAGAAGTAATGTCACTCGATTATTATCAAACTGACTGCAATCTTTTTCTGTCCGTGAGGATCCCGCCAGAGCGCCTTCTACTTCTAATAGGCCATGAACTAGATCAGAATCATTCTCAACGAATCCATAAGAAGTGATCCCATTTTTTTCACCGGATCCGGGTGAAGACCAAAGATCTTGAGCGACCGATCCGGCAGAACAACTCAAAAGATAAAGAAGTATCGTTAATTTCTTCATGCTCGTTCCAAGTTCGAAGTACCATTTGTACAAATAAGAATCTCCTTCCTTACATGATTTCTTCTTCATATAGATAGATATAGGATCTATGGGGCAATTACTTAAAAGTACATTTTGTGCAACAGCCCTTCCTATCTGATAGAAAAGGATCCCATGATCCTGAACCGATCTTACCTGGGATCGCAAATCCCAAGTTTGTCTATGAAGAGCTGATCTAATTGTATTAGTTTCTATAATTGATTTCTTCTGTGTAATACTAATTGATAGGGCCTCATTGATAAGTGCTACAAGATCTCGTGCATTGGAACCCATGGTTATGGACCCGAATCCGTTAGTATGGAACATTTTCTTTTCCAAGTGAAATCCCCTAGTATATGAAAGAATGAAAAAGTGCTTTCGTTGTTGTGGAATAAGAAGCCTTCGTATCTTAATGCATGTATTTAATTTATTCGGAGCTATTAGAGCGGGATCCACTTTTTGGGGAATATGAGTCGAAGCAATAACAAGAATATTTCTAGTGGAACATCTTTCACAATCCCTGGAGAGATAGTTCTCTAATAGACCGAGGGATAAGTAATTCGACTCATTCACATACAGATCATGAATGTTTGGAATCCATATTATGCAAGGAGACATTGCTTTTGCTAATTCGAATTGAAGGGTGATATCAAATCGGTCTATTTTCGGCGTCATATACATAGTTAGCACATTCGTCATAGTTAGCAGCTCCGTATCAAGGTCATCATCAATATCGTCACTATCATCAATATGGATATCGTCACTATCATCAATATCGATATCATCAATAAGATAACCTTTAGGCTTGTCATCCAGGAACTTGTTCGGAAATACCGTAATGAAAGGAACATAGGAGTTTGTCGCTAGGTATTTGACCAAACAGGACCGCCCAGTTCCTATAGAACCTATCACTAAAATACCCCTAGAAGGGGAGAGGGCTAAGCGGAGCGAAAAGGGTTTTCCATGAGATGGGAAATGAAAACTATTAGCCCCACACGAGGTTTGTGAATAAGTGATTGTCTGATAATGAGCAAGGAATATCCGTCTTTCTGCTAAACAGGATCTATTGAACTCATAATTCATTAGATACTTTTTCTGAATGTCAACTAAGTATCGTAAGTAAATTGATCCCGGTTGTTCAATCATTTGATAACCAGAGTCATTCTTTGATAAAGGATCACTATGAGTCAGACTCAATAGAATTTGATCAATCCTTTTTTCTGTCATTAAGGTGGAGAACTGAACCAAGAATTCT